ATTAGTCACTTCAACAGCCTTCGATGGTTATATGGGTATCCAAAGTACGAACGAGATGGATGTTGGTTTTCCCAACCATTCTTGTTAGTCCCGATCCTGATCAGGAAAGGGGAGAATTTTTAACAAAGTTTTTTGTGTGGTTGATTCCTAGATGTAGTGCTTCTTCCCCTATGCCACCTAATTGGTACTAGTGAAGTAGTATTAACCTGTAATCCAGAACCTATAGGCTAACCTTTCGCTCAAGACTAGAATCAAAAATTGAAGCATATGAGGTTGCATCAACCGAGGATACACGACAGAAGGTATTGTTCTCGGTTTCCCCAAACTTCACCTTCAACAAGCGTAGGTTTTTTTTTTTCAAAAAAACAACAATTTTCTTTCTATCCGGAAGCGTGTGCCCTTCTCGTAAGACTGAGAAAAAAAAAAAGAATCAAATCGCACCATCTCTGTAATAGGTAAATGCCTCCTTTTCTCCTGAAGTTGTCGGAATTATTCGTAATAAGATATTGGCTACAATTGAAAAGGTCTTATCAATAAAATTTCCATTTATCCGCGATCTCGGCATAGGTAACAATCCATTCGATAATTCTTCTCATTACCTCTCGTGGGATAAAAAATCCCACAAACAAAGGAATCGTACAGTACAAAATACCATAAAAGCGGACCCATTCTAAAAAAAAAAACGTGCGGAACCTATACTCAAATTGTTCCCTTTTGACAGGAATCAATAGGAAATCTTTGAATCCGATTGGACTTCATTTAAAAAAAGTAGTATATGGATATAGTAAGGAGTATAGTAATTAACAAAACTATTCTATTAGCCTTTTAGCGAAGTTATAAGGAAGAATCTAGGAATTTTTTCTACAGATTATGAAAATTTGAGAAGTTTTGATTGGATTAGGATTCACGGAACAAAAAGAATCAAATAATCACTCTTTCTATGATTCAAATAGAATAAGCACCCCCTTTTTGCTTATTTGCATAGCGTGTATACACCAAAGTATACAATCGAAATAGAAAAATCCGCGGTTTCATTCATGAATTTGTAATCGAGCTGTAAGAAGTTTTCGTTGAGAAATCTTCAACGGATAAGGGGTTTTTTGAATTCCTATCTAACCGGAGTCAAGTAAGTATTAATCTAATCACGTCTAAATAGAATCATATTCTAAAATATATGGGTCGGGCGACCCGTTCCAATTCAGTGTTTAATCCGGTACCATTCTAAACATCAGAATCATAAAAAGAGGGGGTCGTCGTCTTGACAAAACAAACTTGACTCAATATAGCTTTTTTTGTTTTTCATTTTATTGTTATAATCGATTGGTCATACCTATACCGTAAAAAAAAAGAATACTGCAATATTCTAAATGAAATGGATCGCTATTCACCCGTTTTATGGGTAATAATCATAATCATAAGATTATGTAGGAGAGGTGGCCGAGTGGTTCAAGGCGTAGCATTGGAACTGCTATGTAGGCTTTTGTTTACCGAGGGTTCGAATCCCTCTCTTTCCGTATCTTCACCTACATTACGAATCTTATCGCTCGCAATGTATCAAATAAAAATGAAGACTATTATTCGAACCGTTAAACCAGCCCTCTCTTTAATCTTTGATATCGATTCACTATTCCTAATTGTATTCTAATTGTAATTGCCTGTGGTACGGAAAATACTGGAAAGAGTAGAGTATTCAGGGCATAAAAAATTCCCCCGATCCATTTAAGATAAGTGAATGGAAGAGGAGAAAAAGGGGAAAAATTCACCGCACCCTTGTTTGGTATTTTAATTAGGTTCAAATCTGACGAGAATAATATTCTACGACTAGCAACTCTTTTATTTTCAAACCAACCCACTCACGATCTATTATTTGATTGACTACTCCTTTATACTGGGAGGAGTCAAGAATCAAATGTTTTGGTCTTGGTAACTTCCATTTCCGATTCCGATGAGGGGATGAATCAAGAGAATTTTGAATCAGCGCTCTGGATTTTTGTTCATCGCTTGTCGTAATAATATCTCGGGGTTTACAGCGATAACTTGGTATATCTACTATACGACCATTAACTAAAATATGTCTATGGTTAACTAATTGTCGGGCTCCTGGAATGGTCGAAGCCATGCCTAATCGAAAAAGGATATTATCCAAACGCATTTCAAGTAATTGTAGTAAAACCTGACCCGTTGAGCCTTTGGCTTTTCCAGCAATACGAACATAGTGGAGTAATTGTCGCTCTGTCAGACCATAATGAAAACGCAATTTTTGTTTTTCTTCTAGACGAATACAATATTGAGATTTTTTCCCAGAACGCGGTGGCGTTCGAGACTCAATTCCGGGCGCATACTTTTTTCTAGTAAGTCCCGGTAAAGCCCCCAGACGACGTGTTTTTTTAAAACGAGGACCTCGGTAACGAGACATAAATACTCCTTATTTTTTTTTTATTTGATTTTACAGAATAAACCTAAATTAAAACTGAACTAAAGCATAAACGAAGCGACATCTAATGAGGTACTGTACTACAAAAAAGAATAAGATGAATTGTAGTAATATTCTCGACTTTTTGTATATATAGGAAGTTTGTAGGGGCTTAGGGATACCTTTCCTAATTTGTTCGCTTTGGTTATCGAACTGCCCCAATCCGGTTTTTATTCATAGTTGGAAGTTCTTATGCCCCGATAGATCAGTGACCAGAAGAGAGAAGAAGTCTTTTCAAAATTCCTTGCTTTCAAGGAGACATTATTCATCATGTAAAATAAAAGTAAAACAAAAAAATAGAACTAAAGAAAAGCCGACTATCGGAATCGAACCGATGACCATCGCATTACAAATGCGATGCTCTAACCGCTGAGCTAAGCAGGCTTACATAACAAAATTTTCAAATTTTGTTGTGTATAGAAATTTCCTAAAATGAAAATACTGGGATTTGAATTAGCTATTCATAATGAAGATGGAATCTAGAAAGAAAAGGGTGGAATAGAATTTCCTTAATTCCTTACTTAATAGAATAGGCCTATATTTCTTTTTCTAATATAATTATATACCATATAACATAAATAGAAATATATTCTAATATAAGGAATAAGGATATATTATAGTATTAATTATAGAACAACTTTCTAAGGAAAATTGAGAAAATTTTCTTTTTTTTTATTCAAAAATGAAAAATAGAATAAATTATTACTTCTATTTTATAGAAGTTGTTATATATTATAATGACTAGATTGAGCACCTTACTTAATAGTAATAGTCGAATAATTCTATTATGGTTGGCCCTAAGGAAACGACAAGGATAAAGATAGAATGCAGAATTCTATTCTAATTAGAATAGAATGAGGCATTCCTATGCTTTCATTTGAAAAGGGAGGGGATAGATAAGACAAAAAAGGAATCAATTGACCCTTCGAGTATTCCAAATATAGCATAAACAAATGAGAGTAAAGGCGGCATACAGATGTGGTATATATTCAGCTGGATTGAATTGCGGATATATCAAAGATAGAATCATTTCTGATTAAAACAAATAAAGCCCTCTGATAAAAATGACAGAAGATCAAAAAAAACAACTTAGGAGGAGGCAGAAAGACCCTTTCTATATAGAGGAATCTATAATAAAAAATAGAAAGAAAAGAATTCAATGGCTAGGGCATAAATGCATAAATGAAAGAAAGAGAGGGGTGGCATCCCAATGAGAGAGAGAAATCCTAAAAATGGGGGATATGGCGAAATTGGTAGACGCTACGGACTTAATTGGATTGAGCCTTGGTATGGAAACCTACTAAGTGATAACTTTCAAATTCAGAGAAACCCTGGAATAAAAAATGGGCAATCCTGAGCCAAATCCTTTTTTCTGAAAAAAGGATAGGTGCAGAGACTCGATGGAAGCTGTTCTAACGAATGGAGTTGATTGCGTTGGTCGAAGAATCGAAACTCTAGAGATGAGCTTATACACGATAAATAGGTATACATCATACTAATACTTACTATAGCAAAGATTCATGAGATCCGAATAGGAAAAATTGAAAAAAGAATTGTGAATCAATTCCAAGTGGAAGGGAGGGTCGAATATTCACTGATCAAATGAAGAACTAACTAATTAGACGAGAATAAAGATAGAGTCCCATTCTACATGTCAATATCAATACTGACAACAATGAAATTTATAGTAAAAGGAAAATCCGTCGACTTTAGAAATCGTGAGGGTTCAAGTCCCTCTATCCCCAAGGCCAGTTTGACTTCCTAACTATCCTTTATACCCTTTTTTCTTTTTCAGAGGTTCCAAATTCGCTATCCTTCTCATTCCACTCTAGTCTTTCATAAACACAAAAATCGGCGGAGAAATCTTTCTCTCTTATCACAAGTCTTGTAATATATTATATACGATATACATATAAATGAGCATCTATGAGCGATGAATCCTTATTTGATTTGTTGATTTGAACTATTCAAACAAAACATATCCTTATTTTTGATTTTTGACGAAACATCCTTCAATGAAATGAAACTTCACTCATTGAAGTTTCATTTCATTGACATAGGCCAAGCCCTTTAGTAGTATGGGAATGATGCATCGGGAAGAGTCGGGATAGCTCAGTTGGTAGAGCAGAGGACTGAAAATCCTCGTGTCACCAGTTCAACTCTGGTTCCTGACACGCGGTGATTACTAAAATATTAATAGAATAATGGATACTTATACAAATTGATTAATAGAGAAGAGATCCGTATATATATATACTTTTTCTTTTTATAGTAATAGTCTAGATGATGATACCCACTTATCCATTTGCGTATTTGTATTTCTACATATATCTTTTTTGTATTAATAGATGAGTAAATACAGTAAAACAGTAAAGAAGAATATACTATAATATATTATATATACGAAAATATTCATTCTATTCTCTGAGTTATTTTATTTCTATATAGTTATACATATAGAACTAAATGGGTAAAGAAAAAATGAGCTTCCCTTTATCTTCTTTTTTCTTTGTTCATATGATGGATG